GTTATATATTCACTTATGCGGCTTTCTTGATTGCTTCTACATCAGGAAAATTTGGTTAATCTTTTATTTTATTTTATGTGTTGTAGCCTCGATAATATCATTTCCTTTGATGGAGAAGGGCCCCGCCTTCTTATTTCTTATATTTCTACATCTAGGATCCGACTTGTATGTATCATTGAAACTAATAGGAATTGAATCATTATGGCAAGAAAAAGTTTGATTCAGAGGGAGAAGAAGAGGCAAAAATTGGAACAAAAATATCATTTGATTCGTCGATCCTCAAAAAAAGAAATAAGCAAAGTTCCGTCGTTGAATGAGAAATGGAAAATTCATGGAAAGCTACAATCCCTACCACGTAATAGTGCACCTATACGCCTTCATCGACGTTGTTTTTCGACTGGAAGACCGAGGGCTAACTATCGGGACTTTGGGTTATCCGGACACATACTTCGTGAAATGGTTCAGGCCTGTTTGTTGCCCGGAGCAACAAGATCCAGTTGGTAAGTATTAAAATCCCTTAATTTTAATTTTTCTATTTATTTCTATGATCATCGATCATAGAGGACCCCTTTACCATTCTGTACAAATGAGATATCCTATTTGTACAGATATGTTAAAGGGGTCCTTTCAATCTTTGTTTGCTCACTAGTTCACAGTTCTTTTCTTCAGCGCGGGGTAGAGCAGCTTGGTAGCTCGCAAGGCTCATAACCTTGAGGTCACGGGTTCAAATCCCGTCTCCGCAACATTTTTTGACAAAAAAGATTGAGTTTCATTCTGTTAACTAATCATTAATTACCGTTTTATTTTTCTTTTAAGATGGGAGGAAAAGAAGGAGGAGGATAGAACCGATAAACTATCGTGATCAACTCTACTTAAATCCTTTATCCTATTAAATCTTTTTAAATTCTAAATTAAATACATTAACACATTATCTTGGGCGGATAGCGGGAATCGAACCCGCATCTTCTCCTTGGCAAAGAGAAATTTTACCATTCGACTATATCCGCACTTTTTTTGTTCGTGATACGCAATGTATGAATCCTATTTGGGCAAAGTTAGGCCAAATACTCTATATTTGTTTTTAAATATTTTAAATTCTATTTTAATATTTTGTTATATTAGATTTTTTCTATTCTAATATCTTCTATTCTTTAATATCTTTAATATATTAATATTCTTTATATATTAATAATTATTCACTTTAATGTATATTATTAATTAATATTAATTATTTATTCTTTTTTTTTTTTTATTATTTTAAAATATTCTTTTTTTTATTATATTCAAGTTTATATAAGATTTATAATAACTATTTAAATCTACAACTTTAGTACATATTTCTATTAAATTTTTAATCTTTTATTAATATTTATAAAATTAAAAATAATTAATATAATGTATAATACATATTTAATATATAATACATATTTAATAAATATAAATATTTCATATTTATTTATATTTAAATATTCTTATTTTATTTGATTTGCAAAATTTTACAAAACAAAGATACAAATACAATAAGTTTAACCCCTCCCTCTAATCTTTAGACTTTTTTTCGTTATTTGCATTTTAAGAACTTATGACTTATATTGAATTTTAACGTGTCTCATAACCTGAAAGAATTCAGGGAGGGGTCATTTTTGGATCTCGAACCAATAAGTTCAAGAGATAAGAGAATTAAGGATACCTACGAGAAATACTAATGTAATCCATAATGATGTACCAGAAAATACAACATTTTTATTACCCAACCAACCATCAGGAGAAGCAAATACAACGGGTACACTAATCAGTAAGATTGATGAAGTAGCAATTAATGCAAAAACAGCCAATTGGAAAGCAATAGTCATGTTTCTAATCCTCCAATCTACCAATAAAAGAATTATATACCATTTGATCTCTTTATCAGTCAAAAAATTGTAAAAAAAAAAATGCATCGTCTATGGATTTTACCACGAATCTATCGTGGACAGTTTTTTACTTTACAAAGGGGAACGCTATATCATACATCTATATATAGAGATAGATAGACCTATAGATTCATACTCGATATCTTTATATTGATAGTAATGGTACCAACTTATATTGTTATGTTCTATTCGATGAACAAAGAAAAGAAAATAGAAATCTTCTTTCGGAGAGATGGCCGAGTGGTTGATAGCTCCGGTCTTGAAAACCGGTATAGTTCGAAACAAAGAACTATCGAGGGTTCGAATCCCTCTCTCTCCTTTTTTCTTGTTGACTAGATCTCTTTCTTTTTTTTATATATTATATAGATTTTTTCCTTTCAGTATCATAAAGAGAATGGCTCGGCTGAGTGGAATAGCCGAGCCAGAAAAAAAAGAATATATATATATTAGAATTAGATAAAAATGAGTTGAAAATAAAGGAAAAAGAAAGACTTTTTAAATATGACCTGACTCACCCAACCTAATATGTATGGTGGAATCAAATTGATTCCTACTTCAAGCATTGGATCTCCCGTCTCAGTTAAGAG